TTTAAGTAATTAAATGCTTTGCTTTTAGTTACTTTTTTGGCAAAATCGGAAATATTTGTAAAAGCGAGTAGCCCAGTACCAAAACCAGCACATAGGGTAGTGATTTAATTATGAATTCGAACGATATCGATGTAACTGTAGGTGGAACTGATTTAACTATTAGTTCCGATAATGTAATTGATAATGTAACTGTAGAAGAGAATCCATATGAAGAGATTCCATACGAAGAGAATCCACTGTGGGTTCTCTGCGAGAACGAGGATTGTTATGGATTAAATTATAAGAAGTTTTTGAAAGAAAAAATGAATATTTGTGAATACTGTGGATTTAATTTGAAAATGAGTAGTTTCGATAGACTCGAACTTTCGATTGATCCGGGTACTTGGAATCCTCTAAATGAAGACCTGTTCTCTCTAGATCCTTTTGAATTATCATTTGATCCTGAAAGGGAACCTTTTGAATATGATGAGGTCGAACTTTCTGAGGAGTTTAATTCTGACGACGAACTTTCTGATGAGCAACTTTCTGAATTTAATTCTGAGGAGGAACTTGAGGAGTTTAATTCTGACGGCGAACTTTCTGATGAGCAACTTTCTGAATTTAATTCTGAGGAGGAAACTTTTGAGGAGGAACCCTCTGAGGAGAAACCTTCTGAAAAGGAACCTTCTGAGGAGAAACCTTCGGAGAAGGAACTTTCTGAGGAGCAAAAGACTCTTCAGGAGAAGATTCTTTCTGAATTTGAGGAACGTTTTAATTTGGAGTTTGAGAAATTCCAATCTGAACGTGAAGAGGAAGCGAGAGCTCTTGCGTTGAAGTTTGGGGACGGACCTTCTTATACAGAGCGTCTCGACTCTTATCAAAAAGAAACAGGATTACCTGACGCTATTCAAACGGGCACAGGCCAATTAAATGAAGTTCCCATAGCAATTGGGGTTATGGAGTTTGAGTTTATGGGGGGCAGTATGGGATCTGTGGTCGGTGAAAAAATAACACGTTTGGTTGAATATGCTACCACTAAACGTTTACCTATTATTCTAGTGTGTGCTTCTGGAGGAGCACGGATGCAAGAAGGAAGTTTGAGTTTGATGCAAATGGCTAAAATATCTGCGGCTTTATATGATTATGAATGTGAATTAAATAACAAATCATTGTATGTATCAATCCTTACATCTCCTACGACAGGCGGGGTGATGGCTAGTTTTGGTATGTTGGGGGATATTATTATTGCCGAGCCCGATGCTTATATTGCATTTGCGGGTAAAAGAGTAATTGAACAAACATTGAACATTATCATACCTGAAGGGGTACAAGTAGCTGACTATTTATTTGAACAAGGATTATTTGATTCACTCGTACCACGTAATACTTTAAAGGGCATTCTGAGGGATTTATTTCGGCGATATCCTTTCTTTCCTTTGAATCTAACTTAGATCAAGTAGAACCTTAGAGTCTTAATTTACTAATGAATCTTAAAATTTCATAATTTCAAAAAAATTATGAAATTTTAAGATTCATTTTCATTTCTGTATAAATGGGCTATTCTATTTTGTACAGATATGGAATTATTTATTGGATAGGGCTGAGGAATTCTTTTGGTGATATTGATCAGGACGAAAAATAAGGTATATCATTTAGGTATGCTTAGATACATATGTATACCTACTACTATATTCCAAATTATTCAAAAAGATTAATGACGACCCGAACCGGTTCTGTAAATTTTTTATATTTATATTAAAAATATTTGTGAATAGGTTCCAAATAAAAATTGAAAAAAAAAAAATATTATAAAAAAAATATTATAATTTTATAATTAAAATTCTTATATTATACTATGAATTCTAAGATATCTTATAATTCATAGTATAATATAAAACAATAAATAAAAATAACAGGTACAAATATTAAATCGAGGTACCCCTTCTATGATAACGCTTAACAACTTTCCCTCAATTTTTGTTCCTTTAGTGGGTTTAGTATTTCCGGCAATTGCAATGGTTTCTTTATCTCTTCATGTTCAAAAAAACAAGATTTTTTAGATACTATAAAGGGGCAATTCTTATCTTTTTTTTTATCAAAACTGACTTGGATGATAACACCTATACCTATTTAGTAGAATATGGTATAATATGTAGCTTATTTCGAGTCTAAGCTAATCTCTTATGTATGTGTAAACATGGTATATGGGTAAATGAATTATAACTATATTTCTATATGTATGTAGATATCTATAGGAAATCATATGAAAGGGATGTTATTATTTTAGTTTGGATCTAAGCAATTCATAGTACTTGTTGATGAGAGTTACTTCGGAAACAAAAAAGTAAAATTTAATTTATTTTTGTTATTCTTCCAATTTTAATAAAACGCAACTAGGTCTAGTGAGAGTATGGGTTGGCGATCAAAACGTATATGGATAGAACTTATAGCGGGATCTCGAAAAATCAGTAATTTCGGCTGGGCCCTTATTCTTTTTTTAGGTTCATTAGGATTTGTATTGGTCGGAATCTCCAGTTATTTTGGTAAAAATTTTATATCTTTATTTCCGTCTCAGCAACTCAATTTTTTTCCACAGGGGGTCGTGATGTCTTTCTATGGGATCGCGGGTCTTTTTATTAGCTCCTACTTGTGGTGCACAATTTCGTTGAATGTGGGTAGTGGTTATGATCGATTCGATATAAAAGAGGGCATAGTGTGTATTTTTCGTTGGGGATTTCCTGGAAAAAACCGGCGCATATTCCTCCGATTCCTTATAAAAGACATTCAGTCCATCAGAATAGAAAATAAAGAGGGTCTTTTTGCTCGTCGTGTCCTTTATATGGAAATCAGAGGCCAGGGGGCCATTCCCTTGACACGTACTGATGAGAATTTGACTCCACGAGAAATTGAGCAAAAAGCCGCTGAATTGGCCTATTTCTTGCGTGTACCAATTGAAGTATTTTGAAAAAAGGAACTGAAGAATGAATACTTTGCAAGAGGGAAAAACTAAAAAATCCTCTTTTTTTATTATAGTATAACTTAACGTAAGTTTCTTCCGAACGCTTATTCTAGCCAAAGTAAACGTATATGAAACAATCTTAAAACTAAATTAAATAGTTTGTGTCCCTAATTTTTTAATTTAGTTTTTTATTGTAATAGAACGGGGGCTCGTTCCTCTCGAAATCTGACTGGAATTTTAAGTGGGCTCTAGGACTTGGAATATAACTTATGCTTGATAGAAATATTAGTATTCTATAGAGTCGACGGAGATGGGGTGAGTTCATTAAAACTTCAAAAATTCACAGACGAAAAAATGGCAAAAAAAAAAGTATTAATTTCCCTTCTATATCTTGCATCTATAATATTTTTGCCTTGGTGGATCTCTCTCTCTTTTAAAAAAAGTCTGGAATCTTGGATTACTAATTGGTGGAATATTAGGCAATCCGAAGTTTTTTTGAATGATATTCAAGAAAAGAGTATTCTAAAAAAATTAATAGACTTAGAGGAACTCCTCCGTTTGGAGGAAATGATAAAGGAATACCCAGAAACACATTTACAAAAGCTTCGCGTCGAAATCTACAAAGAAACGATCCAATTGATCAAGATGCACAATGAGGGTCTTATCCATACAATTTTAGACTTCTCGACAAATATAATCTGTTTCATTATTATAAGTGGTTATTATATTTTCGGTAATGAAGAACTTGTTATTCTTAACTCTTGGGTTCAAGAGTTCCTATATAACTTAAGCGACACAATAAAAGCTTTTTCTATTCTTTTATTAACTGATTTATGTATAGGATTCCATTCGCCCCACGGTTGGGAATTAATGATTGGCTCTGTCTACAAAGATTTTGGATTTGCTCATAATGATCAAATTATATCTGGTCTTGTTTCTACTTTTCCAGTAATTTTAGATACAATTTTTAAATATTGGATCTTTCGCTATTTAAATCGTGTATCTCCTTCACTTGTAGTTATTTATCATTCAATGAATGACTGAAAAACGATTGACCGACCCAATTATAATATTTGTTACTTTGTACATAAGCAAAACATTCAAAATTGTACTTAGTCTTTCTACCCAGACAAGGGATTCCTCCAACATTCCAGTAAAATGATTTCAGTCAATATCAAAATTATAGATAGGTAACTCTATTAGCGACCTACCTAATTTTATCGTAGAAATTTTCGGGATCAATGATTGGACCATGCAAACTAAAAACAACTTTTCGTGGATAAAGAAAGAGATTACTCAGTCCATTTACGTATCACTTATTATATATATAATAACTCAGGCACCCATTTCAAATGCATATCCCATTTTTGCACAGCAGGGTTATGAAAATCCACGAGAAGCAACTGGCCGTATTGTATGTGCCAATTGCCATTTAGCTAATAAACCCGTGGATATCGAGGTTCCACAAGCGGTACTTCCGGATACTGTATTTGAAGCAGTTGTTCGAATTCCCTATGATCTGCAAGTGAAACAAGTTCTTGCTAATGGCAAAAAAGGAGCTTTGAATGTAGGTGCTGTTATTATTTTACCCGAGGGGTTTGAATTAGCCCCGCCCGACCGTATTTCGCCTGAGGTTAAAGAAAAGATGGGAAATCTGTCTTTTCAGAGTTACCGCCCCACTAAAAAAAATATTATTGTGATAGGGCCTGTTCCTGGTCAGAAATATAGTGAAATAACCTTTCCTATTCTTTCCCCGGACCCCGCTACTAAGAAAGATGTTCACTTCTTAAAATATCCCATATACGTAGGAGGGAACAGAGGAAGGGGGCAGATTTATCCCGACGGGAGCAAGAGTAACAATAATGTTTATAATGCTACAGCAGCAGGTATAGTAAGTAAAATCATACGAAAAGAAAAAGGGGGATACGAAATCACCATAGTAGATGCATCAGATGGACGTCAAGTAGTTGATATTATCCCGCCAGGGCCCGAACTTCTTGTTTCCGAGGGCGAATCCATCAAACTTGATCAACCATTAACAAGTAATCCGAATGTGGGCGGG